CATATTCGTGAAGCAGAAACATAAATGTACTCCCATTAATGTGGAATAGGCGGAACTGAATTAGTCAATTCAAGTCAGCGTTGTCAATTTATCCAGAACTTCTCTCTTTTCCTCGGTGAAACAAGAATCCGTTTTGCTCAAACCAAAGCACTTAGTTTAGCCTTTGTTTCCTCTGTGCCCTGTCTTCTTTAAAGATTCATCCAATGGAATCCCGACTCCCTTTCTTTTTGATTTCCATTCTATTTATAATTAGAACCTAATTAAGATAGGATGACTAATGTATGCAGCCTAATGAGGAGTAATACTATAAAAATAAAGAACTCTATTTCAGAACTATGAGACAGAATATTCTGTTTTCTTATTTACTCTTTCTTTATTTTTGGATTTTATTTAAAGTAGATCGATTTAGATAATGTATATATAAGCAAAGTAATATACTTCAAACAAAGTAGGAATTCGCAAGATGGAGAAAATCATTGCAGTTATTATAGGGAAGTCTAGGGACTTAGAGCATATCCTTCCTATTTGAATTTGAAGGAGGATGGAATTCAAATCAGGTAAGGGATCCTTCCTTCTATTGATTTGATAGAAATTCGTTTTTCTTTTCCTGTCTCTAAGATTTTCGATGAATGAGCCTGTGGTAATGCTTTTATCTCTATTCTATGGCGCAAGCGACCGTCCAGTCTATAAACAAGTACTAATGAGGAAATGAAAACTATACTAAAGGAAACATAGGATCTCTATCCTAAAATCTAAAAAAAGGACATATTAGGGCTATACGGATTCGAACCGTAGACCTTCTCGGTAAAACAGATCAAACGGATTATTATCGAAATGATTCGAACTGTTTCAAAGACCCAACATGCATTTTTTTGCATTGGGCTCTTTCATCAACTGATGTAAAGATCAGTTAGTCCACCATAGTTTTTCTTTACGGAAAGATAATGAGATGGCTCCCTGTGCTCTGATTGATTATTTGTATTATGATCTATCTAGGAGCAATACCAAAGTGTTTCAAAGGAGGATTACCTTGACTTAGGTCTGCCTCCGGCCTAAATTAAATCAACCTAAGTGAAATGGAGTCTCTATCGTTCCGCTGCAAGAGTTGACTATGAGACTTCATACACCTTAAAGTTCATAGAACGAAAAGAAGTTTTTTGGAGGCCCTTATCCTCATTACGCCTAGCATTTAGTGGGCTGGATATTTACCTTATCAACTAGCAAATCAATAAGGGTTCTATTTGATTAGGCACCTGAATTGGCACCTGAATCGGACTGAACCGACTGTTTGTCAGGCTACTGTTCTCCTATTCTCTCGAATCCATGAAGTAAGACATTGATTTTGCAATAAGATCAATTATGTTCATTGCATAATAAGCTCCCTTGAAAAGCATTGGCGCACGTGTAAGCGAGTTGCTCTACCGAACTGAGCTATAGCCCTTGTCAGAGATATCTTAACATATAGATAATTTCTTGTCAAGATGAATATTCTCTAATGCCAGAGGATATCCCTTTGATCTGTTTACTATATAACATACCAATAACGGAGCAGTATTGCTTATAAAAAGGATTCGATCTATAATCGATCGAAGTAATGGGTCTTCCTTTGTGGTGATAAATTGCCTACTTAACTCAGTGGTTAGAGTATTGCTTTCATACGGCGGGAGTCATTGGTTCAAATCCAATAGTAGGTAGGTAGGTAGAAAAATTACTAGATAGCATTGGACTTACTTCGCTTCGCTATCTAATAACTTTTTCTACCCCTCTTCCCTTTTTCTTTGTATCAACTAAACCATTGGATTGTATTCAATTGGATGGGGGAATCCAATTGATAGCCTCGACTCGTATCCTAGCTCGTCTGAGAGCTAGCTTCGCTTCAACCAATTCTTTCGTACCCTCAGCTCTACTCAAGTTAGCTTCGGCTATTTCAAGTGCCTGTTGAGCTTCTTCCGGATCAATGTCACTACCCAGTTCCGCATCATTTCCTAAAATGATGATCTCATTATTAACTATTCTCGCAAAACCGCTCCACAGAACCGCCGTTAACCATTGGTCGTTGAGGAGGCGTATTCTCAAAGGACCCATATCTACAGCTGTGTTAATGGGGGCGTGGTTTGGTAATACGCCAATTTGGCCACTATTAGTAGATAAAATGATTTCTTTCACTTCACAATCCCAAATAATTCGCTTAGGAGTTAGTACATAAAGATTTAATTTCATTTCTTCAATTTGTTCTCCTCTTCTAAGTTTATAGCTTTCGTGCTAGCTTCATCGATGTTACCCACCAAATAAAAAGCTTGTTCGGGTAGGCCGTCTAATTCTCCGGAAAGGATTAGTTGAAATCCCCTAATTGTTTCTGCAAGACCAACATACTTTCCTGCAGAACCGGTAAAAACTTCTGCCACAAAGAACGGTTGTGATAAGAAACGTTCAATTTTTCGTGCTCTTGCTACAGTTAAACGATCCTCCTCTGATAATTCATCCAACCCAAGAATTGCGATAATGTCCTGAAGTTCTTTGTAACGTTGTAAAGTTTCCTTAACTCTTTGCGCAGTTTCATAATGTTCGTTGCCAACGATCCGAGGCTGTAACATAGTTGAGGTTGAATCTAAAGGATCTACTGCTGGATAAATACCCTTGGAAGCTAATCCTCTGGAAAGTACGGTAGTAGCATCCAAATGTGCAAATGTTGTGGCAGGAGCAGGGTCGGTCAAATCGTCCGCAGGTACATAAACTGCTTGGATCGAAGTTATGGATCCCTTTTTTGTAGAAGCAATTCTTTCTTGCAAAGAACCCATTTCTGTACTAAGAGTAGGTTGATAACCCACTGCGGAGGGCATTCTCCCTAATAAGGCGGATACCTCCGATCCTGCTTGAACAAAACGAAAGATATTATCGATGAATAGAAGCACGTCTTGCTTATTAACATCTCGGAAATATTCTGCCATAGTTAGGGCAGTTAAACCAACTCTCATACGAGCTCCCGGCGGTTCATTCATTTGACCATAGACTAGAGCTACCTTTGATTCCTCAAAATTTTTTTCATTAATTACTCCGGATTCCTTCATTTCCATATAAAGATCATTTCCTTCACGAGTCCGTTCCCCTACTCCGCCAAATACGGATACGCCTCCATGAGCTTTAGCAATGTTGTTGATTAATTCCATGATGAGTACTGTTTTACCTACTCCAGCCCCCCCAAATAGTCCTATTTTTCCTCCACGTCGATAAGGAGCTAAAAGATCGACCACCTTAATACCTGTTTCAAAGATAGATAATTTCGTATCTAGCTCGATAAAGGCAGGCGCAGATCTATGAATAGGGAATGTTGCATTAATATCTACAGGACCCAAATTGTCAATAGGTTCCCCAAGAACGTTGAAAATTCGTCCGAGAGTAGCTCCACCGACTGGAACACTGAGAGGAGCTCCCGTGTCAATCACTTCCAATCCTCTCATCAACCCTTCTGTAGCACTCATAGCTACAGCTCTAACTCGATTATTTCCTAATAATTGTTGTACCTCACAAGTCACATTAATTTGCTTACCGGCAGTGTCTCTACTCTGGACTACCAAAGCGTTATAAATATAAGGTAACTTGCCCGGGGGAAAAGTGATATCCAGCACGGGTCCAATAATTTGATCGATACGCCCTGTGCTTTTTTCTTCAATTGTGGAAACCCCGGGACGAGAAGTAGTAGGATTGGTTCTCATAATTATCACATAATTTTCAAAAAAAAAAGGAATTTGTCGAATTTTTTCTTGTTGAATAATGCCAAATCAAATCCAAAAAAATAGCCAAAAATCCAAAAGTCAAAAGGAAATGAATTAGTTAATTCAATAAGAGAGAAAGGGGGACGAGGACTTGATTTCGTTGCCCAAGCGAATCCCATTCAATCGTTTACTCATGGAATGAGTCCGTTGGAAAGTTCAATCAATCTTTTTTTTCATATACATTTCGCCTTTTGTGGAGGATCCGTCCCTACTCTACTTTCCCATCTAGGACTTCGATATACAAAATATATACTACTGTGAAGCATAGATTGCTGTCAACAGAGAATTTTCTTAGTATTTAGGTATTTACATTCAAAAATAAGAAAGGGGCCTATTAAGAACTTGTAAAATAAGGATTAGGGATTGATTTGGGTTGCGCTATATCTATCAAAGAGTATACAATAATGATGGATTTGGTGAATCAAATCCATGGTTTAATAACGAACCATGTTAACTTACCATAACAACAACTCAATTCCTATCGAATTCCTATAGTAGAATTCCTATAGGATAGAACATACACAGGGTGTACGCCTTATATATGAATGAAACATATTCATTAACTTAAGCATGCCCTCCATTTTCTTTAATGAGTTGATATTAATTGAATACCCTTTTTGTTTTAAAAGATTTTTGCAAAGGTTTCATTTACGCCTAATCCATATCGAGTAGACCCTGTCGTTGTGAGAATTCTTAATTCATGAGTTGTAGGGAGGGACTTATGTCACCACAAACAGAAACTAAAGCAAGTGTTGGATTTAAAGCTGGTGTTAAGGATTATAAATTGACTTATTACACCCCGGAGTATGAAACCAAGGATACTGATATCTTGGCAGCATTCCGAGTAACTCCTCAGCCCGGGGTTCCGCCCGAAGAAGCAGGGGCTGCAGTAGCTGCCGAATCTTCTACTGGTACATGGACAACTGTTTGGACTGATGGACTTACCAGTCTTGATCGTTACAAAGGGCGATGCTATCACATCGAGCCCGTTGTTGGGGAGGAAAATCAATATATCGCTTATGTAGCTTATCCATTAGACCTATTTGAAGAGGGTTCTGTTACTAACATGTTTACTTCCATTGTGGGTAACGTATTTGGTTTCAAAGCCCTACGCGCTCTACGTCTGGAGGATCTGCGAATTCCCCCTACTTATTCAAAAACTTTCCAAGGTCCACCTCATGGTATCCAAGTTGAAAGGGATAAGTTGAACAAGTACGGCCGTCCTTTTTTGGGATGTACTATTAAACCAAAATTGGGATTATCCGCAAAAAATTACGGTAGAGCGTGTTATGAGTGTCTACGCGGTGGACTTGATTTTACCAAAGATGATGAAAACGTAAACTCACAACCATTTATGCGCTGGAGGGACCGTTTTGTCTTTTGTGCCGAAGCAATTTATAAATCACAGGCCGAAACCGGTGAAATCAAGGGGCATTACTTGAATGCGACTGCAGGTACATGCGAAGAAATGATGAAGAGAGCTATATTTGCGAGGGAATTAGGGGTTCCTATTGTAATGCATGACTACTTAACTGGGGGATTCACCGCAAATACTACTTTGGCTCATTATTGCCGCGACAATGGCCTACTTCTTCACATTCACCGGGCAATGCATGCAGTTATTGATAGACAGAAAAATCATGGTATGCATTTTCGTGTATTAGCTAAAGCATTGCGTATGTCTGGGGGAGATCATGTCCACGCCGGTACAGTAGTAGGTAAGTTAGAAGGGGAACGCGAAATGACTTTAGGTTTTGTTGATTTATTGCGCGATGATTTTATTGAAAAAGATCGTGCTCGCGGTGTCTTTTTCACTCAGGACTGGGTATCTATGCCAGGTGTTATACCGGTGGCTTCAGGGGGTATTCATGTTTGGCATATGCCAGCTCTGACCGAAATCTTTGGAGATGATTCCGTATTACAATTTGGTGGAGGAACTTTAGGACATCCTTGGGGAAATGCACCTGGTGCAGTAGCTAATCGGGTGGCTTTAGAAGCTTGTGTACAAGCTCGTAACGAAGGGCGCGATCTTGCTCGTGAAGGTAATGAAATTATCCGAGCAGCTTGCAAATGGAGTCCTGAACTAGCCGCAGCTTGTGAAATATGGAAGGCGATCAAATTCGAGTTCGAGCCGGTAGATAAACTAGATAAGTAGATAAAACTAGATATAAAGAAGGTCTAAATAAAAAAGAAGCGAAATAGAAAGAGAAAAAAGCAGTTACGAAATGCAGTAATTCTTCTTTATTCTTCTAATTGATTGCAATTAAACTCGGCTCAATCTTTTTTTTAAGATTGAGCCGAATAAAAATAGATCTTGATACGATCATGAGACTTGACAAATCGAGATTCCTCTATTCTATATATTTAGAATATATAAAGGTATAATACAATAAATAAATACAAATATAGTATTATCATATGATAATGGAATCAAATACGCAGTATTTACAGAAAAAGTCTTTATTTATTGGGAAAAAATCAATGAAAAAAGATTAGGAATCGCAATGCTACTATACGCGTCCGGAGGAGTATTCGGAATAATATTCTTCTATAATCCATTCTTGTGTCTTGCGCGGGGTCTTACTAACAGGACTTCGCTGCACGGGACGGGTTTTCGTCGAAAAGCTAACTCCACCCGGCATTTTCATACCCTTTGGGTGGTATATCGCCTTAAAAAGTCTAAGGGGGTAGTATGAGATCTGTAGTAGGTAAGAGAATTTGCCCTTTGATTTTGATTGAGTATGCTATTTTTCCGCCTTTACCGCGCATTATTGTATGAGCTTCTAGAGGATAGAGGAGCACGTATGCAGGAAGGAAATTACAGCTTAATAAAAAAGTCTAAAAAAGCTTCAACTTTACGGCACTATCAATCAACTAAAAAGCCCTATGTATGAATCCTTACAACCGGTGGGATAGGATAAGAGCGAGTTTCGGTATACTGGGGTTGGGGGATATCCTTATTTCAAAACCTGACGCGCATCTTGCGTTTGTGGGGGTCCGAGAGTGGTTGAAGAAGTATTGCATGTGGAAGTAGGTAGACGAAACTGATTTAGGATTCGAAATGGGCGCGCATTCGACTAAAAGTCGTACTGAGACCTTTTTAAAAGGGTATTCTGAAAGAGGTATTTCATTTTCACAATCGCTTTCTTTTGAATCCAATTTCAAGTTCGATTAGAAGGATAGAAAGGCCATGAGGACGGGAAAAGAAAAATCAAATCTTTTTAATCTCCTTTTTTGCAATTTTCTTATTATCCATTCCATTCATTTTTTTTTATAGAATACTATAGAATACTTTAGTATTCTATAGTATTCTATAAAAAATATTTATTTTGCAAACTAAAAAATACAATAGTCAATATTCCTTATAATAGATATACTTAATTATATTATAAGAATCTTAAGATATTTTTCGAATAGATAGAAATAGTAAATTTGAATTGAGACACCTATTCTATGACGGATTTTAACTTACCTTCTATTTTCGTGCCTTTAGTAGGCTTAGTATTTCCGGCAATTGCAATGGCTTCTTTATTTCTTTATGTGCAGAAAAATAAGATTGTCTAGAACCAATGGGGCCGAATTTTCTCAATGTATTTCCACGCAGGATCATAATACAGATATTTTTTAGTGTAAGTAATATAATATGGTAGGGTATGTGGCTCTTTCTACACACAAATGAAAAACGGCTATGGATGCGGATATAGGCTACGAGCATAAATGCATGCATATGCGGAGCCGGGTATAGCGAGTTTTATTTTAAGTGGATCAACAGATATTTTTTGAATAGAAAGTCAATGTATCTAACCAATTATTTCACAGGAGTACTAGTTACTGAAGGCGATTTCAGAATCAAAAAAAGTAAAGTCAAAATCATTTAGCTTATTCTCTCAATTTCAATCGACCGCTGCTGGATTTAGTATATCTAATATGAATTGGCGATCAGAACACATATGGATAGAACTTCTAAAAGGTTCTCGAAAAAGAGGTAATTTTTTCTGGGCCTGTATTCTTTTTCTAGGTTCACTAGGATTTTTATCGGTTGGGGCTTCCAGTTATCTTGGTAAGAATATGATATCTGTACTTCCATCTCAACAAATTCTTTTTTTTCCACAGGGGGTCGTGATGTCTTTCTACGGAATCGCGGGCCTATTCATTAGCTCCTACTTGTGGTGCACTATTTTGTGGAATGTAGGCAGTGGTTATGACCGATTCGATAGAAAAGAGGGAATAGTGTGCATTTTTCGTTGGGGATTCCCTGGAATAAAACGTCGCGTCTTCCTTCGATTCCTTATGCGGGATATCCAATCAATTAGAATTCAGGTTAAAGAGGGTCTTTATCCTCGTCGTATCCTTTATATGGAAATCCGGGGCCAGGGGGTCATTCCCTTGACTCGTACTGATGAGAAGTTTTTTACTCCACGAGAAATTGAACAAAAAGCTGCCGAATTGGCCTATTTCTTGCGCGTACCAATTGAAGTATTTTGAATACCGATTTAATTTTTTTGAAATGAATTGAATGAATTGGATTCGTTATTGTAAGGAGATTTTGGAGTATTTATCTAAAGAAAGGAACAAACGAGGATAAGAGAAAATTGCTTCTAATTTGTTTTGTCCAAGTGAGATATATGGCATAATATTCTTCCATTTTCATCCGAAAGGGCTTTTTTTTTATTCTATTTCTCTATTCCACTCCATCTAGATCTAAGAAAGAACCCAATGCAATGAAATTCCACTAGTATACAAAAAAGAGGAATAGATACAAGGTCTCAAACCTTGTTATAGAATTTTTGCTTCAAATAAAAAGAAATATCATATAGAGTCAGCGAATGAAATAGAGTCAGCGAATGAAGCAGATTCATTAACAACTCAATTTACAGATCAAAAATGAAAAAAAAGAAAGCATTGCCTTCTTTCCTATATCTTGTATTTATCGTACTTTTGCCCTGGGGAGTCTCTTTCTCTTTTAACAAATGTCTGGAACTTTGGATTAAGAATTGGTGGAATACCAGGCAATCTGAAACTCTCTTAACTGATATTCAAGAGAAAAAGGTTCTAGAAAGATTCATAGAATTAGAAGAACTTTTTCTCTTGGACGAAATGATAAAAGAGAAACCGAAGACACATGTACAAAAACCTCCTATAGGAATACACAAGGAAATAATACAATTGGTCAAAATAGATAATGAGGATCATCTCCATATCATTTTGCATTTCTCGACAAATATAATCTGTTTGGCTATTCTAAGTGGTTCTTTTTTTCTGGGTAAAGAGGAACTTGTCATTTTGAATTCTTGGGTTCAGGAATTCTTCTATAACTTAAATGACTCAATAAAAGCTTTTTTGATTCTTTTAGTTACTGATTTTTTTGTTGGATTTCACTCCACCCGCGGTTGGGAACTACTAATCCGTTGGGTCTACAACGATCTTGGATGGGCTCCTAATGAGCTAATTTTCACTATTTTTGTTTGTAGTTTTCCAGTGATTCTAGATACATGTTTTAAATTTTGGATCTTTTTTTCTTTAAACCGTCTATCTCCTTCGCTTGTAGTCATTTATCATTCAATTAGTGAAGCATAAACTCATTCGATTTCCTGATATTAATCAAATTAGCATCTTTCTTCCTTTAGAAAGAAAGCCCTTTTCCATTTTAGCAAAATTCTTTCTATTTCTACCTGCTCAAGGTATTCATCATTCCAGTACAACTGTTGCAGTAGAATGACAACAGACTCGTGTATAGGGAACTAGATTAGCTTAGCTACCTATCTAATTTATTGTAGAAATTCTGGGATCTGCGATTGGATATGGAAAATAGAAATACTTTTTCTTGGGTAAAGGAACAGATGATTCGATCGATTTCTGTATCGATCATGATATACGTAATAACTCGGACATCTATTTCAAATGCATATCCCATTTTTGCGCAGCAGGGTTATGAAAACCCACGAGAAGCAACCGGACGAATTGTATGTGCCAATTGCCATTTAGCTAATAAGCCCGTGGATATTGAAGTTCCCCAAGCTGTGCTTCCCGATACTGTATTTGAAGCAGTTCTTCGAATTCCTTATGATATGCAACTGAAACAAGTTCTTGGTAATGGGAAAAAGGGAGGGTTAAATGTGGGTGCTGTTCTTATTTTGCCCGAGGGATTCGAATTAGCGCCGCCCGACCGTATTTCTCCTGAGTTGAAAGAAAAGATAGGAAATCTTTCTTTTCAGAGTTATCGTCCC